ATGTATTGTTCTCAGGTATATCAAGATTAAGTCTCTGGTTCAGATTTCGTCGGCCAATCCTTCCTAATTCACATCTTTGTTGAAAGAATTTCTTTTGTAATTCCTTACATAAGGATTCAGAAAATACCGGATCTCCGCCTACACAAGAAAATTGTTGATAAAACTCCAAAATGGCATTTTCTTTTGATCCAATTTTTTTTTTCTCCTTATCATTCAGGAAAGACAAAAAAATTTCAGGGTAGCAAACATTCTCGAGAATTTCTCTTAGATTCGAACCCATAGCTGATGATAGAACTAGAATAGATATTTTCTGTTTCCTACTCACACGAGCCCATATCCTTGCTTTTCGATCAATCTCTAATTCTAATCTTCCTCCCCAATCAGATATTATGGTGCCGGTATAGACCGAAATTCCGTTATGGTCCAATTCTGACCGGTAATAGATACCGGGGCTTTGCAATATTTGACTGATCACAATTCTGTATAGTCCATTTACTATAGAAGTTCCCAGGGAATTCATTAGAGGAATGTTTCCAATAAAAATTGTTTGTTCTTGCATATCCCTACGGGTTTTCCAAATTAATCCTGCGGATACGTATAATTCAGAAGAATATGTGAGTGATTCATATACAGCATCTCTTTCTTTTATCAATGGTTCTACCAATTTATATGTTTCCACAAATAATTGAAATTCAATTTCTTGATCTGTATCTTCCATTTTTGGAAACTTAGAAAGTTCTTCTGTTAAGCCATGATCAATGAACCTACAAAACCCTTCAAATTGTATCTGATTAAACCCAGGTATTGTAGACATTCTCTCATTTCCACCCCCAAGCATTTTATTTATTTCCCATTTATAAAAAAAAATCCCATTATTTGCTTATTCATCATCAAATGGATCGATCTAGCAATGATGGAATTTATATTATGTTTACTGAATCACATGAAATTTTACCTAACTCCATAGGTGTAATAGATGTAATGCATGAAATACATATGAACGTAGGAATAAAGAGACTTTGATACTCAAATTGGAATTTGCAACAACTACAAATGAAATACAAAGGAATTGGTAAATTCTATTTAGACTTATGGAGTTTTGTATAGAATATCTATATCAAAACAAAAGTGAGTMAATTTCWACCATTATTATGATATTCCAATCCGATTGGGTACTMTAAATAGATTCGGGNTTTGATCTGCAGAAACAATATAGAATTTTTTTGTATTTTTTTAACAACATGGAACTTTTTTGTGGATTCCACTGTTAAAAAAAAATTCGCATAGAAGAGAGATATTTTACCTATACCTATATTTTTTTTAGTAGAATTCGTAGAATACGATTGAAGTATGTATGAAGACTTGTATTTATTAATAAACATGTGCAGATATATATATAGTTATATATATCTACTCCTTTATTACAGTTCTATGGGGGACACCATAGTCAGACTCTATCCAAATTTCTATTTTATATTTAATGATAATTAAAAAAAAAATTGTAAAAATTGAATTACGAAAATTTCCTATAGGCATCTTATATAGATAAGATACCCAATTAGATTTAGATAATAGTAATCCTTTATGTTCTGGGGTTTACATATACTCATAATCGCTATTATAATTTTAATTAAGAAGGATTTTTTTATGGTTATGGAAACGAATCAATACGGATTAGTAATGATTAGTTATCTATAAATTTTGATTTAGTTAGATAAGGTATCAATTTGGGGATTTTTTTCTTATATCATTAGGGAAACCGAATTTTCAATTTAAATCCAAGAATCATTTATGAATTCACAGTCAATAGTTAAAGTTAACGGTTCCCATTTGTCCTGAATTTTTGCTTTTGTGACCGAAAATCCCCATTTGATTTTTTATTTTCTTTCAATAGAAAAAGAAAGCAAAGTTTTTCGGTTTTTAGTTTTAGATATTGTGTGTTGTAAGATACTATCAATCGAAGAGATAGAGCCAATCCAATATTTTGTATCGTTTTGGCGGCATGGCCGAGCGGTAAGGCGGGGGACTGCAAATCCCTTTTTCCCCAGTTCAAATCCGGGTGCCGCCTCATCAACAAACAAAAGAATCGAAATACCTTCTTATGTTTTGCTGATATAACTTTATCATTTTTTTTTCCAGCAGAAGAAAAAGCCTCTTTAGATTTGCTTGATTCTAAGCATCGTTGGGGTTCTCTAAAATGCTATAAATCCTTGCGTCTAGGTTTGAAGAATTTAGTAGATTAATGAAAACTAATCGTTAAATCTTGATATGATAGCCCTTCGACTACTAATGTAGTGTCTACTGATTGGGTCTTGAATTAGGGAATCTAATTTCATTTTGAGTTACGGAAAGGAGGAAGATACTTTATATACGATATACGGACTCATGAAAGTATCTGAGTGCTCGAGCATTCAATCAATATTATATTGTATTGAATGGATAATTGGCTTTTTTTTTTTATTTTATATTTAAATCTTAAAAAAAAAATTCTTTCTTTTCGATAAGCTCTAGTCACACGTGTAATAGGCCATCCCATCTACCGATTGTTTCATAGAGACAATCGGGAGACAGTAAAGATTAGATCAAATGAGAAAGGAATAATAGGGGTATGTGATAGATAGTGATCTATCTTGATTCTCCATTTTTAGACTTTTTACTTAATGTAATGAAATGCAGGGCAACAAAAGAAAGACTAGGTCTTATTATTCCTACATGTTACTAACACTCCTTTGATACTTCCAAGAGTTTCTTTGCCTTTTTTATTTATTTGTGCTTAATTTTTTCGATTATACTAGAAATCATATAATAACTTGTTATAATTTGATTTTTGGCTTGTTTCATCAATGGTGTTGTGCCCGAATCTCTTTTTGACTATGCGCTAGTGATTCCACTATTATTAGTGAATAATAATTATTAGTGAGCAATAATGGAATAATTCTTTTATATTCATAGAGATAGGGGACATAATTCACATGGATATGGTAAGTCTCGCTTGGGCTGCTTTAATGGTAGTCTTTACATTTTCTCTTTCACTCGTAGTATGGGGAAGAAGTGGACTCTAGAAGTACTACTAATTGAAGAATCAAACTGTATCGATTGTTTTTGTTTTATTTTATAGATCGTTCTGCAAAACTTTTTTTCTTTGATTTTTTTTTTGAACAGTAAAAAAAAAAAAGAGTTCTGTTATTATTATAAGTTTTTAAGTGGATACATACTTTCGACACGAAAGAACATAGACATAGTGGTTGTCCAATGAGATACTACGCATAATAATATACTACCTCATAATAAGATAGTACCTCGGGGTAGCCACCCACATATTACGTGCTTACCACTTGTTTTATTTATTATTATTAGTATTTTAGTTATTTTCAAAATAGGATTTATCCTTGGTTTATGGAACTCATTTCATATCATGGTTCAAACGTTAAAGATGGGGTTTTCTAATTCTTTTCGAAACGAAATCCGAAGATAAAAAGTTCCCACGGAACCGAACCCCTGGATCATCTGTCAACTGCTCAATCAATTACTTCTTTCGAATGCTAAAAAAAGATTAGTGGCCTTTCGATTATTTCATTTCAGATTCATTGGAATCAACATGAATTATGAAGCAAAGAAATAGAATTGGGCCACTATGTATATTATATTAACATTACATATATGTAATTGATATGATATCTATATATAAATAGAAAGATATATATTATAGATTCATCTATATTCAAATTGATCTATATTCAACCTCTATTTTTATACAGTACAATTTTATACACTTCAATAACAATAATAGATAGTATGGTAGAAGGATTCATATATTTCTTTCTACCATACTATCGGATCTCATAGAATACTTCTCTCGTAGAATACTGATAATTCTAGTCCGCCAATTTCATTTAAGACGCGCAATTTTAATCCTTTTCATTTTTCTTATCTTCAAGCATTGATAAGAACTAAAAAGGCAAGGTTAATTCAAATTAATCACTTTGACTGATTGTTTTTACGTATATTATAAGTAAAAAGGCGGTAGGAACTAGAATGAAAAGTGCAGTAGCAATAAATGCGAGAATATTTACTTCCATAATCTCATCGTTTCATTTTTTATTCGCAATAACTCGGGATTTAATCCCATAGAGATGATAAATGTTTCGCTTGTAAATTCAATGGGATGCATTGCATCTCGATGATATCGAATCGTATTAAAATATCATGAATAACAATATCGGAGCTATCAAATCGATTCATCGTCGAGAATTGAATAGTATAACATAGGAAGATCTTTTATCCATACCGAATTGAAACAAAATGGGATTCCTGATGCAATCAAGAATTTCTTTACTTTTTTTTATTTCTAATTTTTTGCATTCTTTCTTTTCTATAATCTACTGCCCTCTTGTCCAATGCAATCATCTGATGAAGTCTCATCAGACTACCTTTACCCTCACATTGGTTATAAACAAACTCAAGCAAACAATAGCACGGATATATTTTGCTTTAAGACGAAAAATTAGATCAAAGTTGACTATGTTAAATTTATTTTGTATCGTCCAAATTCCCTTTGTGTATGTGCTTCCCGGAAACGTATAGTACTCTATTCCATTACAAAAATCGGGCGTAATCAAAAAAGCTAGACCCAGTACGGTATTCCTTCGAATCCTGAATATGATGCTACCAATAATTGTGGTAATTCACATATGTCACATATGTCTTTCTCCCATCAATCAGTACTCGTTGAAGAAATAGAAATTCCCATATTTTTTTTGATGAAAAATGTGGAAAAAAAAAAGAGAGATCCCGTTTGGAATAAAATTCAGTTATCTTATTTGTTCTCTCTTTCACAGGAAAGGAAGAGATGAATTGATGTATTTTTTTATTGGATTTGGATTGGATCTATCGGGACTGACGGGGCTCGAACCCGCAGCTTCCGCCTTGACAGGGCGGTGCTCTGACCAATTGAACTACAATCCCAGGGAAATAAAGTGTACAACATATGTTGTTGATTTAATTTCCTTCAAACCTTTCTATGCAGATTTTTGATTCGAATTGTCATATTCGAACAGACAGAGACGCGAGTAATAGATTGATATGCGCGGAGACATGTACTTTAGTGAGAGGAGCATGGATTAATAGTCATTTTTTCGTTATTGTCAAATTGATTAATAATCAATCTGTCAATGAATAAAAAATGAGTTTTTTTTTACTTTATTCTTTTCGTAAATTTATTTTTTTCTGAAACTTTATATTTACAGATCCTGATATGAATCGAGATCATCATTATCAAGATCTGAATTTGTGGGAAAAAGAAATAGAAAAAAATAACAGTAGAGAGAGATATCAGAAACTAGGAGTTTTTTTTTTTATTCTTCCGTATCAAGTCAAGCATTTCTGTAGAAGGACAAATGGGTTATATCATTTTATGGTGGATCCGCGAATTATTGGGCCGAGCTGGATTTGAACCAGCGTAGACATATTGCCAACGAATTTACAGTCCGTCCCCATTAACCGCTCGGGCATCGACCCGGGAAGAATCAATTCCAAGCTTATTGATAATCCATGATCAACTTCCTTTCGTAGTACCCTACCCCCAGGGGAAGTCGAATCCCCGCTGCCTCCTTGAAAGAGAGATGTCCTGAACCACTAGACGATGGGGGCATACTTGCCCGACTGCCATCATACTATGATCATAGTATGAATAGTTTTTTGAAATTGTCAATATAAATATAATGGACTAATATGATGCAATTCGAAGGATTTTTCTGTCTTTCATTATTCCATAGAATTTTTTGATTTGTGATTTATATTTATGAATCGTTCATTCTAATCACCATTCCCCATATAATTCTATATAGAAATTCTTTGATTTTAAATTGAATTTTTTTTTATTTAATTTAATAATTTAAATAATATACATAAATTTTAAAATTTGAATATATAGTTATATTAATTACATATAGAATATCAAATGAAAATAGTGATTAGAAGAAACGTCTAAAAAATGAAAAAACAAAAATAATAAATATTCGAAAAGAAAAAAAATATTATTAAAAAAAAAAAAATAATACGAAGGCTAGTACCCTTCGGGAAGTGATTGGTCTGCCATATGCTATAAACGGGATTAAACTCCATTTCTCATACTTTCACTCATTGATTCACTCATTGTTAAGATTAGGTTAGGTAGGTATATTTCGATCTCACACTAAGCCAAGAAATTCAAAAACGAGAAATTTGGAAATCTGGGGAAGAGAGGGATAGGGATCAACAAGTTATTCAAAATTGTTTTTCTCGCCAAGTCGAATTGCTTTATCAATGATTCGGTGAATGGATCTATGTTCAATTCGTGGGTGTACATGTATCAATCAAATGAATTTCGTTAGGATGGGGCTCATCAATTTAATTAGGATCGGTCTTATGATGAAACCATTCATTGCATTGATCAAATCCAATATCAATAAACCTTTTTACCTATACTCATTAGATAAATCCAATTTTTCGTTCCTGAATGTGAATGAGTGACTATGTGAATAAGATATATTTATGTACATATCTTATTATTTATAATTTATAATAATTATATACACTAGACTCATCATGGCTAGTGGCTTAGTCAGAAATTGAATCAAATAGGCCTTTTTAACTCAGTGGTAGAGTAACGCCATGGTAAGGCGTAAGTCATCGGTTCAAATCCGATAAGGGGCTTTGGCTTTTTTCATAAAACTCCAGCCGTAGTATTCATATTTGATTGAAGGGAGAATAGACGACATATTCTTTTTGTTTTGTAATAACAAAAGTAAAAACCGTATAATTTCATTCAATTATAAAAAAGTTATCTTTAATTATAAGAAGTTATTATTATAATGAATAATATAATAGTAATTATAGTTCGAAACTCAAAATTGAAAATTATATAGTGGCACATTTGTTTATTATTTTGATTCTAGAAGTTCTAATTCTATAATTTATATATTCTATAGAATATATAAATTCTATTATTTTATTCTAGATTCTATTCTAATCCTTAGAATAGATTCAAATAATCTATCATGATTCATTAGAATCATGATAAGTCGTTTCCTTGAATTCCCAAATATTCCTATTTTCCATTATTCCAATCAATTATAAAGATTCGAAATCAACAAAAAAAAAATAAAAAGTAAGTGGACCTAACCCGTTGAATCATGACTATATCCACTATTCTGATATTCAAATTCGATAAGGATTAAATTAGAACAGTGGATCTTTTTTATTTCATTTTCATATTTATTTGGACTCCACACACAGGAATCTGTCGATATTTCCGATTAAATCCTCTTGTTTGTAGACGTTCTATAGGAAAAAATTGCTATTTCCCTTTCTCCACAGAGAAACGTTTATTCCAAGTCACAACATATGAGCCCTTTAAAAATATCTTTCTTTGATTCCAAAACAGAAGATAAGATAACAGAGGATAAGATCAATTTCTATCTATATAAGATATTTTCTATCTATATAAAAAAGATAGATTAT